GGAGAATAGAAGAAATTGTATTTTCATACAATATCTTAATTGAATTATATGTAATGATCAATAAATTAAGTTGAATTCTATATCTACACTACACTTATCAAAATTCTAGGAATCTATTCTATAGATATTTGGACTGAAGTTGACAAACAACCAATAAGAATAATATTCTTTATTAGTGCCGAATAGAAAAAATGGGGCGTGGCCAAGTGGTAAGGCAACGGGTTTTGGTCCCGCTATTCGGAGGTTCGAGTCCTTCCGTCCCAGAGCATATCCATTCTACATTCTATTAGAATAAAGATTTTTTTTCACAAAAGGAATCGTGTTCAAATAACACGCAGATGTAACTGAATCTATTTGTGATCCATGTTCCCATCTTACCTGGCTCACAAGAGTTTGGATTCAACGGGCAATTGCATGTGCATTCTCTTCCTAAATTGCATGTGCATTCTCTTCCTATTTATATTATAGGGATTAGTTACTTAGAAAAACCTTCCGTTCCATATCATATCTATTTGGATGGATGCCTTTTGAATCGAGATACGAAATGAATCGAGATACGAAAGAATCTATATCCACAATAGGAGCAAGATCTTGTCGTAATCTGGGCAGGATCCCCTTTTGATTTCTAGTTGATCATTCCGATAGAATGGGGTGAGTAGATAGGAATTAATCAGCAATGGAAGGTATTAATTTAAATATCTGTGCCCGCCCGAATCTGATTAACAAACAATCAAGTTACATATGTAACCGATCCATTTTTATATTTTAATTTAATCTCATTTTTAGGTATTTCGTGTTTGGACCTAATGAAGAATGAATTGTGAATCTATGTAACGATTTAGACAGAGGGTAATTTGAAATTTGATTCACTTTATGTATGGCAAGATTAGATTACCGAAAAATTCCTGAACCTAGGTTTAACAAAATCTAATATATCAGAATTTGAAATAAATTATTTTATTAAATATAAATATTTTTAACGATTCCCTATAAGTTTAAGTTGAATCTTTGGTACTCGAAAAAGTAGGAAATAGGCCAATCTATCCCGTTGAGTCACTTGAAGATGCAGATTCAAAAAGAACTCATTTCTTGGTGTTATTTATATTTTTATTTATGTATGTTAAAGATTTTATTTATGTATGTTAAAGATGGGGTCTTGCTAAGACTTTTTCATATAAAAGAAAAATCTTTAGATATCTTTACCCATCTACTTTAGATATCTTTACCCATCTATATATAGATATATATATAGAGAAGAAAAAGGTATAGATTGCAATGTCTATGCATCAACTGAACCAATGACTATTCATGATTCCATAATTGAATCAATTCCATACCGCTTCCAAATTAGAGGGATGTTATGGTAAAACTTCGTTTGAAACGATGTGGCAGAAAGCAACGTGCGACTTGAAGGACACGATCCGCTGTGGATTCTTACATCCACCATTTTGTATAGGAATGAAGGTGCTCTTGGCTCGACATCATTTGTTCTGTTCCACAAGAACTCCCCTTTTTGTTGGGTTGTAATGTAAATAGTACATGATGGAGCTCGAGTAGAAAGGAAAGGATTAATTCATTTCTCGGGGCAAGGATCTAGGGTTAATGCTAATCAATAAATTGAACAACTTCGTAAATTTATCTTCGATATAGAAATCATAAAGAATGAAATTCGAACAAGTTTCCAATTCAAAAGGAAATTCTGTTGGAATTTATCAAACTTTTTCGATCCTAAAGTGTATGTATCACGCGGAATCAATCGTCCGTAGGACTCTTTGATAGAAAGAAATCACAAAAAAAGGTATGTTGCTGCCATTTTGAAAGGATTAAGAAGTACCGAAGTAATGTCTAAACCCAATGATTTAAAACAAAGATAAAGGATCCCAGAACAAGGAAACGCCATTTTAATTGTCTTAATAACTGAATCAGATTGAAGAATTGAAATAGATTTGAAACGAGACAATCAAAAGGGGGTAAAGACCACTCAATAAATGAAATTGCCTCAAGATTTTCCTTTGAGCTATTTGATAGTTATCCAACTTGAGTTATGAGTACGAATGATTTATTTTTCAGGAAGGAAGAAGAAAAAAGACTTAAACTTAATTAAATAATAGTCTAATTGATTTGATGATTTTATGGATTTCTTTGTCATTTATTCGAATTCCATACATAGACAAAACTTCAAATCAAATCAATTTTTCTCGAGCCGTACGAGGATAAAACTTCCTATACGTTTCTAGGGGGGGTATTGTTTATCTATATCTATCCCAATGAGCTGTCTATCGAATCGTTGCAATTGATGTTCGATCCCGAAGAGAGGGAAAAGATCTTAGGAAATTGGGTTTTTATGATCCGATAAGGAATCAAACTTATTTAAATGTTCCTGCTATTCTATATTTCCTTGAAAAGGGCGCTCGACCTACAGGAACTGTTCAGGATATTTTAAAGAAGGCGGACATTTTTAAGGAACTTCGTTCTAATCAAACGGAATTCGATTAAGGAA